AAGTTCCTTTTCGAAGTCCTGGAGAGGAAGATGCCTCTTGGGTTGACGTATAGTGCGACTTGTCAGATATATTGGGTCATACGGGATTTCCCCGTTCTCTCCCCCGATCGAGATATCCTCTGTTTCGCCCATAAAAGATTGAATTATCAAAAATTTGGAGCGTGAAGTGCAATTAGATCTATTTTGAGGGGTATTAAAATGAATATTATTAATTAAAATAATTTATGGTTAGCTTTGTTGGACCAATAAAATGAAGTATCCAGGCTCCGTTTAGAAAAAACCCAATTGGTAATATATTTATGATTATTAATACTTATATCATAGATCATAAAAGATTTTTTTGTTATTGAATAAGAGAATAATCTCAAACTTTTAATCAAGCGAATAATATGATAAATAAAATACAATATGATAAATACGTCGAATACTTGGCAGAAGATCTGAAATGAATTGAAAAAGAAGTAAGTCGTAGGAAAAAAGGCGTAGTATTAGTAGCATTTGTCCTATATGTGCAAATCAAAATCGGTTTTTTTTACTCGGAGTAGAGCATAAACCTAAAAGAATTGCAAAAGCCCATTCAGGAACAAGAAAATGACATCGTGATTTGGATTAGATCTCGATGAAACAATACATCAATGAGAAGTTAGTTCGATAAGTTTAATGGATTTTTTTTTTAGGGAAAGAGTACAAAACTCATCTTTCTTGAAAAATAGAAGAAAATCGTTAATAAATTCGAAAATTAAATTAGAAAGGGGTCCCGCTATGAAAAAAAAAAGAAAGAGGGTTGGAATCTACACATTGATTCTTTTTTTCGCAATTTTTGTTGAACCGTATGCATCAAAAGGTGCATGTACGGCTCTTAAGGGATACAAATTTTATCCTAATCAACCGACTTTATCGAGAAAGATTACTTTTTTTAGGCCAAGAGGTTGATAGCGAGATCTCGAATCAACTTATTGGTCTTATGGTATATCTCAGTATAGAGAATGATAACAAAGATCTTTATTTGTTTATAAACTCTCCCGGCGGATGGGTAATACCCGGGGTAGCTATTTATGATACTATGCAATTTGTGCAACCTGATGTGCATACAATATGCATGGGATTAGCCGCTTCAATGGGATCTTTTATCCTGGTTGGAGGAGAGATTACCAAACGTTTAGCATTCCCTCACGCTTGGCGCCAATGAGTTTTTTAAGAAAAAAAGACTATGCCTTCGCCATATAAAATATGAATATTAAGTAATAATAGCATGGCACTTCGAATTCGATATGCTTTTTTTTTAACATAGATTATATATCGAAAGAGTAGTATGAAATTAGTATAAAATAAAGGGTATTCCCGATTTTATCCGGGGCCTTTTCAGCGTCACAAACTTTTTTATTTTCACCCGGAAGACTTTTAACAATATTTATGGTATTGTTATGAAAAAGTACGAAAAAAAACTTTGGGATTGCTGAATCACAAACGAGATAAATATATAAAAAGCAACGGAGCCATCATAGTATTTTTTAACTGTCCTGAAAGGAAGGATGGTAATTGGATCATTTGCCGATCCGGATCTGAGAAAATAAACTCTATATCTATATTTTTTTTCTCTTTCTTTGATGGAAGGTCAAAGTGAATCCCATTGTGGAGCCGTATGCAATGTGCAAAAGATGCCTATGCCTGTACGGTTGCTCAATTCTATCTTTTTTTTATTATTCTTTATCTCTTCTCCTCACCTCATCATCCGAGATAGAGGAACCTTTTGGTATATCATCAGGGTAATGATACATCAACCTGCGAGTTCTTTTTATGAGGCACAAACGGGAGAATTTATCCTGGAAGCAGAAGAACTATTGAAACTGCGCGAAAGCATCACAAGGGTTTATGTACAAAGAACAGGCAAACCATTATGGGTTGTCTCCGAAGATATGGAAAGGGATGTTTTTATGTCAGCAACAGAAGCCCAAGCTCATGGAATTGTTGATCTTGTAGCGGTTGACTAAAAATAACAGTAATCCTGCGCAAATCTGCAACTTGAGATTTTTGACTTATTACTGGGTTTAATAATATTCTATTCATCTATTAAATAGAGAAGTAATTCATAAGCAGCCGGTTAGGATCGATCTAAACCAGCCCATTCATTATGTATACGATTCAACATGCCAACTATTAAACAACTTATTAGAAACACAAGACAGCCAATCAGAAATGTCACGAAATCCCCTGCTCTTCGGGGATGTCCTCAGCGCCGAGGAACATGTACTAGGGTGTATGTGCGACTCGTTCAGATCCTCGCTGGTACAAACTAAAGGAAACCCATTTTCCAGTATCAATGATCAGTACCAGTGAATAGGATAAATGGAAGGAAAAAGGCCATTCACTATCTAAAAAAAAGATCTATTATATCCTTCTATTGTGTTGAAATTTATGGTTTCCATTGGTGCAAATCCAACCATTTCAATTTGGAATTGAAGATGAAAAAAATCCCTCATTGGTAACAAATGGTTATCCATTAAGCGAGGGAAATCCTATTTTCAAAGCCGAAATCTTATGTCTCTATTCTTGCAAAAACGGACTAAGAGGGTCAGCTACTCAGCTAATCTTCATAATTAAATATCGTTACTGTATCGGTAGATCTCGTTGTGAAAGACCTATGACTAGATAATTGATGGGTAGAGCCAAAGAACGTGAACTGTACAAGTTACCAATAGCATTGATTAAATGAAGTAAGGGGCTCCGGTGTATAGAGAGGACCTCCCCGTTTAAGACGTAACCATAGAAACGATGGAACCCACTCTTTCTTTATTCATTTCTATTTATTACTTTTTTATGTTTTTGATACCTAGTATCAATACAATTTCTTAGCTCGAGGTGAAATGCCTATAAAAAAAGACAAATTGTGGTCGGGAAGGTTATAGTAGCAAAAGCCATTGGAATTTTTAGTTTATACATTGGAAGAATCCGTTTTGTTATTAATAAACTAGGAAAGAGGAAAAGAATAACTGAAAGAAAAGAAATCAATTAGTTAGTTATTCATTAAAATTCATTTATTCAATGACCAGAATTAAACGAGGATATATAGCTCGGAGACGTAGAGCAAAAATTCGTTTATTTGCATCAAGCTTTCGGGGGGCTCATTCAAGACTTACTCGAACAATTATTCAACAGAAAATAAGAGCTTTGGTTTCGTCTCATCGAGATAGAGATAGGCAAAAGAGAGATTTTCGTCGTTTGTGGATCACTCGAATAAATGCAGTAATTCGCGAGAATGGGGTATCTTATAGTTATAGTAGATTTATACACAATCTGTACAAGAGACAGTTGCTTCTGAATCGTAAAATACTTGCACAAATCGCTATATTAAATAGGAATTGTCTTTATATGATTTCCAATGAAATCATAAAATAAGTAAATTCTAAGGAATCCGACACAATATTTGAAATGGAGTTTCGCTGGAGAATGAACTCCGGGAAGGTAGAGTAGAAATTAATTAATTAATATGATAAAAAGAATATGATAAAGTCGCTCAAAATAAAATGAGTGAACACGCCGAATATTCAATAAAAAAAGATTTCTTCTTCCCCATTCTTGTTTTTTTCTTACAATACGATAATCCAATCTGGATCCTCGAATTTTTCCGAACAAAACATCAATCTGTGTTTGAGTTCAAATTGAAATTTTGATTCAATTGAAGAGTAAGCTTATTTTTTATTTATTTCTGGTTCTAAGACCAATAGTTCTGACGGTCGACTCGCCTCTTTCAAATTGTTTCTCATTATTAAGAAAAGGTAACAAAGATAAAATACGAGCTTGTTTTATAGCAATAGTAATTAATCTTTGTTGTTTTAAGGTCAATCTATTTACCCGTCTAGATAATATTTTTCCTTGTTCACTAATAAATCGACTAATTAAACTCATGTTTCTATAATCAATTCGATCCCCCGATTGGATCGGGGGCAAACGCCTACGAAAAGATCGCTTGGATTTAAGAAAGAATCGCTTGGATTTAGCCATGGTTTTTTTATTCCTTATCCCGAAAATCCTATTTCAATCTGATCAAAAATGATTTCGGATTAAAAAAGAGGATTTGATTTTTTTTATATTTATTTCTTTTTTATATTAATATTAAAATAGTTATATTAATATTTTAATTGAAGTTCTATTTTTAAGTTCTATTATAGATTTAAGCTAGATTATAGAAATCTTGTTCGATATCTATATAATATGGTATTTCTAAATAAGGTATTTCTATATAATAATAATAATATGGTATATAGATAGAATATGCCCCTTTCATGTTCCTTGTAAAAGTGACATACAGACACCTTGATCTTGATTTGATTCGATCTATTTCTTTATCTCCCCGTGAATCGTATGTTTGTAACAATAGGGACAGAATTTTCTCAATTCTAATCGACTAGGAGTATTATGTCGATTCTTTTGAGTAATATATCTGGAAATGCCCGTTGATTCTTTATTAACACCCTTTCGAACACAATTGGTACATTCTAAAATAACCGTTACGCGGACTTCTTTACCCTTGGCCATGAACCCCCTTTCTTTGAGTTTTTGATGAGTTTTTGATTCAACCAACTCTTCGATTTTCCGATTTAAAGGGAAAAAGGAAGAAACAAAATAGAAGTTGCTAACTCGAAATTATGAAAGATTATTTCGTTGCAATCACAACCCAATATAATAAGTAATAGTAAATAAATATTAATATTAAGTAAAATAATGATTTCGAACTCTATTCAGTTCTATTTAGAATAGAATTCTATTCTAAGTCGAAGTATAGTATTTCGTTTGACTATCTTGTATGATATTCTTGTCTTAGACACATTTTGCTTTCCGTTTTCACTAGATTATTTATCAATTGAATTGGAGAACCCGAATTTCGACGAGGTTGAATCCACTTTTTTATTTCTCTTTCCTCTTTTCTTTATTCTACTTACATTCTTTATTTTACTTAATTGTATCTAATTCTATTTTATCTAAAAGAAAAGAGGGGGAGGGATTAGTCACAGATCTTTTGATTCTCTCTCTAATCTTCTTCACCCCTTCCCATGTCAATAACTAGAATGAAAAAAAAGGGAATGTCAACGCATCCGGGAATAATCGATTGATCTCTATCAATAGACCTGCTAAAGCCCCGAACCATAGAGTACTTAGTACCGGTGCCACGGAAAGATATGTTTTTAGATCTCGCATTGAAAATCCTCCTTCTTTATTCTTTTTTGTAATGTATAATGTTAATACATATATGATCAGCTGTATATGTAAGTAGTTAAGGACCGCTTGTATTTGTACGCGGAATTCCTAATTGAAATGTACACCGATTCGGTAGATAAGATTTTCCCTTTCTGAAAACCGAAAAATACATCCCTTTCTGCCTGAACATTCCAAAAAAATATTCATTTTTTAGTTTTTTTTACGATGGGTTTCATATATTTCATAATATATATCTAATAATATAGATTAGATAATATCTATTAGAATATATATTAGATATATAAACCTTCTACTATTATTATATCTTATATGAGACCAAAAAAAAAGAAATGGCAAGATACCTTGTATGTATATCAATGGATAAAAAAAATGAGGATTTGGAAAACAAGACAAGGATTCTCTACAATGACACTGTATGTAGACCAATTGAAAGGGATGTAGCGCAGCTTGGTAGCGCGTTTGTTTTGGGTACAAAATGTCACGGGTTCAAATCCTGTCATCCCTACCTATTACTTCTCCTCTGAGCAGTAATGAAATCGATTCAAATCGTGCATACATAATCTTTTTTTATAGTATATCATTTTATACTATATCATATAGTATATGATACTCTATGCATATAAGATGTATTGGGGTTACAAAACAAAATACTCTTCTTTATAGTCTTTTCTATTGTGATAAGAAAGCGCTCTTAGTTCAGTTCGGTAGAACGTGGGTCTCCAAAACCCGATGTCGTAGGTTCAAATCCTACAGAGCGTGATTCGGGTCTTGGTTAGGTTAAGCCGAAAATGACACTCAAAAAATGGAACAGTAATCTGAATTTGACCTCCCGTGAATTAAAGAAAAGAGGAGGTCAATCAAAAAAAAGATGTTAATTAATCAAAAGTCCAACTGATCACCACGTCTGTATTGTAAATATGCAGTTACAAATAATCCAGCTAAAGTAATAGGAATTAGACCTAAGACAATTCCAAATAGAAAAACTTCAATCATTTCAATTTGTTTGAAAGGGAAAAAGGAGAGGTAATATCTATCCCTAAATAGTAATACGGATTGTCCATCAATCTCAATGACCACTAATTCGAAATTGATGCGGTAAGGAACTATAGAATATATGAATACCACAAAAAGAAATCTTTTTGTGAGTTGTATTCATTCAATTAATTTCAAATAAGTCGTATCTTGGTCAGACCAATAAATAGAGCTGAGGTTATAGTTAAAGCCGCTAGTAGAAAACCGAAAAAACTAGTTATAGTAAGCATGAAGATGAAGGAGCTAAATGAAATATGTTCTTTTTATACATATGCTTATAAAGCACTTTCCTAAGTTTCAAGTTTTGAAAGATACTAATAAAAAATACCAATTCAAATAAGTTCACGTGACAGTTGTTAACTCACCAATCATTATAGACGGTATTAACAAAAAGAGAGAAGGAGGGGGGTAGAAAAAGAAATCAATTAATCATTTGTAACATCTACCCATCCCGTGATTCGGAATCGCGGGATTCATTAGACAACTCTTGAGTAAACTAATATTAAAATCAAAAATAATAATAAGTAAGAAAGGCGTCATGTAACTTCATTCAAAAAATGAAACTTTCTTTGAATTCATATGGAACAAAATTAGAAAATCATCGTATCGAATCCTTTTTTTCTTTTAGAATAAAAAGTGACCTTATACTTATAATACCTATCATTTGAGATATTATGTGAATGAACCTACTACTGAATTTTATGCATAAAAATGAAAACAAATCAAATAAAGTAAATATAAATAAAGGAAAGGGTATCGCAGGATCAGATCAATTACGAGAATCAAATCTTTATTTTCGTCCAACTATAGTCTGAGACTAGTAATTACTATAATTTTTTCCTTTCTTTTCTAAGTTCTACATTTTTTCTATATTTATTAGAAATTGTCTTTTCATATCATAAATCCCCACCTTCGTAGTTAGTTCAAGAAACAACCTTTCGATTTAATACACCAAAACAATGTGTGCATCACAACTATTGATTATTACAATTCTATTTTTTTCGTTGTTCTCTTTTTTTTATTATATTAATACTATCCACTATTCTTACTTCTTACTCTACGAATAACCAAATAAAATAAAAAAAAAAGATTCCAACAAAAACTTCTACAGTTTACAGCTACAAAAAAAGGAGATTTTTCAATTTCGCATCGAAATAAATTATCGAAATATGATAATCTCCTTTATGAATTATTAGAAAGCAACCCATTGGATTCACATTTTATCCTATCTTAAGTTTTCTAGTCCGAGGC